GACCTTTGATGAATTAATAAAATATCTCTTTTGTTTATTGACCTCCTATTTGTTTTAATTCGAATCCACCGGAGGTCAAAATTCAGACTTTTAACTGTCTCGATCTAACACAAAAGAATGGAATCACGCTCTGTAGGATTTGAACCTACGACATCGGGTTTTGGAGACCCGCGTTCTACCGAACTGAACTAAGAGCGCTTTTTTTCATAAATCATTTTAGTGACCCCACCAATACATCTTGCATGCATATACTATCATAATATATATATCGAAATCTATATGGATGTATGTCCAAATTTAATTGATCTCAATTGATCCCCTGTTACTGCCCATAAGATGGGATAAGTAATAGTTAGGGATAGGGATGACAGGATTTGAACCCGTGACATTTTGTACCCAAAACAAACGCGCTACCAAGCTGCGCTACATCCCTTTCAATTGTTTTACAGTGTCATTCTAAAGAATCTTTGTCTTGTTTTCCACATCTGTATGTTGATATATCGAAATTATGTATATATTGTATAACATATAATAGTAATAAAAAAATTATATATATATGAAATACAAAAAATAAAAGATGAAATAAACCCACCTAAAAATATTCATTTTTTTAGGGAATGCTCGGGCAGAAATGGACCTCTTTTTTGTTAAAAAAAAGAATATCTAAGCAATTATTGTACATTTCCATTTGAATTAGGGATTCTGCGTACAAATACAAGTAGTTATTAACTAAATATACATCTGATCATATATGGATTACCATTATGTATTACAATAAAGAAAAAGAAAGGAGGATTTGAAATGCGAGATCTAAAAACATATCTCTCCGTGGCACCAGTGATAAGTACTCTATGGTTCGGAGCCTTGGCCGGTCTATTGATAGAGATCAATCGTTTATTCCCAGATGCGTTGATATTCCCCTTTTTTTCATTCTAGTTATTGAGACGGGAAGGGGTGAAGAAATTAATCCCCTTCCGTTTTTCGTTGTTTTTTTTTTTTCGAATTCGAATAAGTTAAGAAAAGAGAAAGTGGATTCAACCTCAATGAAACTTGCAATCTGGTCCCGGGTTTCAATTGAATTTCATTAATAAAATAAAAATAATGAGGCTGAAAAGAAAATCGCTAGCGCGGGGCAACAACCTCCTACAAGATACAAGATACTTAAATAAAAAACTGAAATGAAATAATATATTGTGATTCTAAAGATAGTTAGAAATCATTGTATTACTTAATTATTACTATACTTCTATTGATGGCACCGAAATCTGTCATAATTGGATTTCGGATTAGTAACTTCTATTTTTTCCTTCCTTTCTTCTTCGCTTCGAATCGGAAAATAGAAAAGTGAAGTGAATCAAAAACCCAAAGGAGGTTCATGGCCAAAGGTAAAGATATACGAGTAACGGTTATTTTGGAATGTACCGGTTGTGTTCGAAACAGTGTTAATGTTAATAAGGAATCAACGGGTATTTCAAGATATACTACTCAAAAGAATCGACACAATAAGCCTAGTCGATTGGAATTGAGAAAATTTTGTCCCTATTGTTGCAAACATACGATTCACGGGGAGATAAAGAAATAGATAAAATGGATTGTCTGTGTGTCATCCCTCCAACTCCAAAGAACATGAAAAATAAGATATTATTTCATGTTTATAGAAATTGTATATCTATCTATATACTATATAAATTATATAGATGATATAATAGATATATATAACATATATAAATAGAAACAAAAATAGAAACAAAACAAATAAAAAAGAAATCTGATTTTGTAAGAAATGATATTTTCGGGATAAGGAATAAACAAACCATGGATAAATCTAAGCGACTCTTTCCTAAATCGAAGCGATTTTTTCGTAGGCGTTTGCCCCCGATCCAATCGGGGGATCGAATTGATTATAAAAACATGAGTTTAATTAGTCGATTTATTAGTGAACAAGGAAAAATATTATCTAGACGGGTGAATAGATTGACCTTAAAACAACAACGATTAATTACGATTGCTATAAAACAAGCTCGTATTTTATCTTCGTTACCTTTTCGTAATAATGAAAAAGAATTTGAAAAAAGTGAGTCAACTACTCAAGCTACTGGGCTTAAAACAAAAAAAAGGGTTTACTCTTCAATTAAATTCAAATTCCAATCGAAACTCAAATGAAATGCAGATTGATGTTTTGTTCGAAAACTACGATAATCCAAATTGGATTGTCGTGTTGTCAGAAAAAAGAGAATCGTTGAAGAAGAATAAATCTTTTTTTATTGCACGTGGTTGCTCATTTTGACGACTTTATCATATGATTCTATTTTTTCATACAAATACCTACTCTACTTTCCCGGAGTTCAGTCTCCGGGGAATTTTTTTTTTATGATCTCGTTGGAAATCATATAAAGACAATTCCTATTTAATATAGCTATTTGTGCAAGTATTTTACGATTAAGAAGCAACTGCCTCTTGTACAGATTATACATGAATATACTATAGCTATAGTATTTCTTATTTTTATTCTCTCGAATTACTGCATTTATTCGACTGATCCACAAACGACGAAAATCTCTTTTTTTCCTATCTCTATCCCGATGGGCCGAAACCAAAGCTTTTATTTTGTGTTGAGGAATAGTAAGTCTTGAATGAGTCCCCTGAAAGCTTGATGTAAATAAACGAGTTTTTGTCCGATGTTTCCGAGCTATATATCCTCTTTTAATTCTGGTCATTGAATAAATGAAACTTTGATGAATAACTATTTTGATTTTGTTTCTTTTAGTTATTCTTTCCCCTTTTTTCCTAGTCCATTAATAACAAAACGGATTATTCCAGTGTATAAAATAAAAATCCCAATGGCTTTTGCTACTATAACCTTCCCAACCACGATTTTATTATTTGAATTTCTAAGCATTTCACCTCGAAATAAGAAATTGTATCGAGACTAGGTATCAAAAAAAACATAGTAAATGAAATAGAAATGGATAAAGAAATAGTGGGTTCCATCGTTTCTATGGTTACTTCTTAAATTAAATGGCGAGGTCCCCTCTATACACCGGAGCCCCTTCCTTAATCAATGCTATTGTTAACTTGTACAGTTCACACTCTTTGGCTCTACCCATGAAATATCGAGTAATAGGTCTTTCACAACGAAATCTACCTACACAGTAACGGTATTTAAGTATGAAGATTAGCTGAGTAACTGACCCTGTTAATCCGTTCTTGCAAGTTTTAAAATGGGATGTCCCCTGCTTAATAGATAACTATTTGCTACCAATGGGAAAGTCTTTCGAATTTGAAATTGCAAATTGAGGTGATTGGATTTGCACCAACGGAAACCATAAATTGGATACACAATAGAAAGATAGATATTAGTAATCGATTTTTTTGAAGATAGTTTCTTGCATTCTATCCTATTTCACCTATTTCATTAGTACTGATCACTGATATTGGAATTTTTTTCCTTTATTTTTTTTTTTTGTCTTAGTCCATGATCTGAACGAGTCGCACATACACCCTAGTACATGTTCCTCGGCGCTGAGGGCATCCCTGAAGAGCGGGTGATTTCGTAACATTTCTGATTGGCTGTCTTGTGTTTCTAATAAGTTGTTTTATAGTTGGCATGTTGAGTCATATACATAATGAGCTGGTTTAGATCAATCCTAATCCGATGATTATGAATTACTTATATTCTCTCTATTAATATAGAATGGAAAATATTCTATTAAACTCGATAAGACGATAAAATTTCAAACTTTGGAGCGGAATACTCGCTAATTTTTTATTCAACTGCTACAAGATCAACAATTCCATGAGTTTGGGCTTCTGCTGCTGACATAAAAACATCCCGTTCCATGTCTTCGGATACAACCCATAAAGGTTTTCCCGTTCTTTGTACATAAACCCTTGTGATAGTTTCACGCAGTTTCAGTAGTTCTTCCGCTTCCAGGATAAATTCTCCCGTTTGTGCCTCATAAAAAGAACTAGCGGGTTGATGGATCATTACCCTGATGATATAACATAAAAAACGGTTCCTATTTCGCATGATAAAGCGAGAGAGATAAAGAATAAAAAAAAAAGATAAGACGGAATACAAACGTACCGTACAGGCATCTTTTGCGTATTGCATACGGCTCTACAACGGAATTTTTTTTTTTACCTTCTATTGAAGAAATAGAAAATGTAGGGGTCTATCAGACCCGGATCGGTAAATGATCCAATAACCACCCTTCCTTTTTGTTTTGTGTAGTAGTTAAAAAAATACTATGATGGTTCCGTTTCTTTATTATTGCGTCTCTTATTCAGCAATCCCAAAGTTTCTTTTTTTTTTTCATAGTCTTCATAAATATTGTTAAAAGTTTTCCTTTTCGGTGTGAAAACAAAAAAGTTTGTGACACTGGAATAGGCTCTTCCCGATAGATGCGATAAAATAGGAAATATCCCCTTTTCATACTACCCTTTCGGTACATAATTGAATAATTTTGGAAAAAACAAAAAAATTCTCATATCGAACTCGAAGTGCTGTGCTATTATTACTTAATATTCATATGGCGAAGGCATAGTCTTCTTTTTTTCCTCAAATAAAAGAATCATTGGCGCCAAGCGTGAGGGAATGCTAGACGTTTGGTAATTTCTCCTCCTGCCAGAATAAAAGATCCCATTGAAGCGGCTAATCCCATGCATACTGTCTGTACATCTGGTTGCACAAATTGCATAGTATCATAAATCGCTATTCCGGGTATTACCCATCCGCCCGGAGAGTTTATAAACAAATAAAGATCTTTGTTATCATCCTCTATACTGAGATATATCATAAGTCCAATAAGCTGATTCGATATCTCACTATCAATCGCTTGGCCTAAAAAAAGTAGTCTTTCTCGATAAAGTCGATTGGTTAGGATAAAATTTTATCTCTTAGGAGCCGTACTTGCACCTTTTGATGCATACGGTTCACCAAAAAGTACCAAAAAGAATCAATGTGTAAAGTTAACCCCTTTTTTTTTTCATAGCGGGCT